ATGTATTTCATGAATCTAAGTGGAATAAGCAAAGTGGATTCCTTGTTGGTTAGTCGAGTTCCAATGAAAACCACACAATTGAAGGAAATGTCCGAATTTGCTATTTAGAAAATCAATAAACTAAGGTTTTGTCGTTCTAGATATCGGATTCAACGGAAACAATTACAGCAGTAGGGGGGGGGAAATCAAAAAACAAGTCGAGCAAAATTATACAAAGTTATATACAAGTTGCTACCCCCCCCCTTAGTCTTTCTTTAATTGAATTTCGTTTGATTAGACGGAAGTTACTTAAAAACTTCCGCTTTTTTTAAAAGATTCTGAACAGTTCCTGTGGGTTGAGCACCTTTTTCAAGGAAATATAGAATAAGAGGAACGTTTAAATAAGTTTGATTCTTCATTGGATCATAAAACCCCACTTTTCTAAGATCTTTTCCTTCTCTTCGGGATCGAACATCAATTGCAACAATTCGATAGACGGCTCATTGGGATAGATGTAGATGACCAACACCCCCCCTAGAACCGTATAGGAAGTTTTCTCCTCGTACGGCTCGAGAAAAATGATTTGCTTCGAAGTTTTGTCTATGTATGCAATTCTAATAAATTAAATGACAAGTGGGCCTAGAAAATCAATTAGACTCTGATTTCAGTCTTTTTTCCTTCCTGAAAATGAAAAAGAAACCATTCGTACTCATAACTCAAGTTGGATAACTCTCAAATAGCTCAAAGGAAAAATCTTTAGTCACTTTCATTTATTGAGTGGTCTTTAACCCCTTTTGTTTTGTTTGTCTTTTGTCTCGTTTCAAATTCTATTTGGATTCTTTAGTCTGATCCAATTAGTGAGACTATCGAGACAATTAAAAAGGTCTTTCCTTGTTCTTAGATCCTTTATCCTTATTTTAAATCATTGGGTTTAGACATTACTTCGGTGCTTCTTAATCCTTTCAAAGTGGCAGCAACATACCCCTTTTTTGATTTCTTTCTATCAAAGAATCCTACGGACAGTTGATTCATGTGTGACACACTTTGAATCGAAAAAGTTTGCTAAATTCTAACAAGTCTTGCTTTTGAATTGGAAACTTGCTCGAATTGGATCCTTTCGATTTCTATATATGGAAGATACGTTTACGAAGTTGTTCCGATTAATTGGCATTAACCCTAGATCCTTGCCCCCGAGAAATGAATTAATCCTTTCTACTCGAGCTTCATCGTGGACTATTTACAACCCAACAAAAAATCGAGTGTAACAGAACAAACAATGTCGAGCCAAGAGCACTCTCATCCTTAGATAAATCGAAAATGGTGGATGGAAAAATCCACAGCGGATCGTGTCCTTCAAGTCGCACGTTGCTTTCTACCACATCGTTTCAAACGAAGTTTTAACATAATATTCCTCTAATTTGGAACCGGTATGGAATTGATTCAATTATGGAATCATGAATAGTCATTGGTTCAGTTGTACATAGACATCGTAATCTAGGCTTTTTCTTCTATATATGATAATATGATATGAAACGATTTTTCTGAAAAAGTCTTAGCAAGACAGCATCTTTCACATACATAAATAATATATAGATAATAGCAAGAAATCGAAATATATAAACGAATAACTTTTTTAATCTGCATCTTCAAGTGACTCAACAGGATAGATTAAATGATTTCCTACTTTTTGAGTACCAAATAAAGATTCCACTTACAAGCAATCATTAAAAATATTTAATAAAAATAGTTCTAATTGAAATTGAAAAAGTTTCCTATTTAGACATCATTATTTAATTTGAAGAAAATTGGACAATAAACATGACGTTTGATCTTCATAGGAAGATAAGTCTTTCTTTTTGAATTGACTCATCACTTTTAAATAGATAAAAGAAAAGAAAAACGAAATCCAATTTTTTTTCATGAGATGGATAAAAAAATGATCTAAGTTAAGATTTGAATCTTTATTCTTTTCGTCTGATTACGAAAATCAAATTACGAAAATCAAAAAAATAAAGAGGGTTTTTCGTATCTATCAGATAGACTGAAGAGTTGTCACTGTTATAGATATTCTATAATATAGAATTTAAATAATTTAAGGTATCAAAAATCTTTTTCACAAAAACCGAAAAATTATTGTCATTGAAATAGAACGATACATACCATATAAGCGAAATATTTCCTCATTTTATATATTTTAGATGATATATATTTATATATTTATATTTTGTTTAACATGGGATTAAATAATATTTCACAATAATCGACTCTTATCATAAAGTGAATAAGTGAATAAGTGAATAAAAGGGTGATAGGGGAAATCACCCCTGCCTCAATTGTTCTGTAGATTTCCAATTTTTACTTAGAACCAAACACGAAATACCTAAATAAAATGAGATTCAAAGAAAATATATCGGCTCCATAACATATTTCTATATGATATGTAACTTGATCATTTGTTAATGAGATTCGAACAGACACAGATATTAAAATGAATACGGATTTACTCCTATCCACTGACCTA